CTCATTCAAGAATTTTTTTTGATCCAACCCGTAGGAATCAATGGAAAAGCCAAATCCCCTATGATACACCAGATCCGGCTCGGTTATTGATAGAGTGAATAGATCTGCCATTTCTTGAAATCTCTCTTCTGATTCAAAATCGTGGTGTAACGTGTATCCCCCTTTGTTCCGGTCATGGAATAGATGAAATAAATCCAAAAATGGATTTTTGTTCAAGAATGAAATCTTATTGGAACTGTCCATATCTGGTTCATCCTTCGGAACCATATCACATCCCGGATCTGATGAAATAGGATGAATTGAGACGGTATTTTGTAAATACGTAATTATCTTGAATATATCAACCATTTCTTTATTTTCTGATCGCCTGGAAGGGACAAAAGAAACATCTTTTTTTTTCTTCAAAAATTTCTGATCTCTAGTGGACCTCTCGGTAGGATTCGAACCCAGATGAAGTTCTGACCATCTGTCAGAGAAAAAAGAACGAATTGATCTTGTAGGATTCCCAAGAAATTCTTCGATTTCTTTCGGAAGCAGATGATTATTCATCTGCTTCTCACGTTTCGTGAATAGCCGGGACATTGAGGAAGATCCAAAAAGACATTTCGGGAATCGATCTGATTCTATCTCTCTTCGTTCCGTTTGAAGAAAGGAAGGATCCCAAAGAATCGATCTTTCTTTTAGTTGCTGAATCTCTGTTTGATCGATCAATGTGTGATATTCTGAATCCTCATTTCTAATGGAATCGAAATGATCTCTGGATTGATCAGAAGATCCTTTCGATTGGCTAGAATCCGTTACTTGAACGAAAATAGATCTTGTGGAATCATATTGAATATTTGACAATACATTCCGTACCCTGCTAAAAAACCGATCCTTGTTTACCAACCACACATTGTCTAACCAAATCAAATTCTCTCTCGATACGTTCCTCAAAAAATCCGATTCGTGCTGATTCTTCCCCCAACTAACGAAGAGATCTTGGCGGAATTGCCACATATGAAATTGAGCACAATTTTGCAAAGAAATAACCCACTTGTTTCTCGAGAAGAGATGGGAAACATGCTCAATATCATTTGATTGAATAGTTGCCTCAGCTCCTTGTTGTTTGAACAAACCCTCCCCTTCAATTGGTCTTTTTTCACGAAAAGCAGACATGAGATAACAAATCAAGTCTTTCCCTAAGATTTCGAATAGCTGTCCCGAATTCAAGTTGATTATGTTTCGCTTCTTCCTCGGAGAAAGACGATCAAACAATTCCCAATCACGGTCCTTACGGATCGGATCATCCGTATAGGATAAAAAAAGAAACTCCAGATATTTGCTATCTTTCTCTTTGAATGAGATCTCAATTCCAGCTACGGTTTCATTAGCTATCTTACAACTATAATCCCTCTTTTTTCCGATCCGGTTCCTCCACCACCGCGAACCCCGGTTCGATTCAGGCATGATACACTTTTTATTTATTGGGAGAACCCAAGTACTCTCTTGCGGATCCATGAAACAACTCTCAGAAATCTTTTTCCCTTTTGGAAGATACAGGAGCGAAACAATCAACCTATTGATATTGGAAGACCAAAAAGATTCTTCCAATGTCTCATTTCTGGGTCCAACGGAATTCATAGGTATAGGAAGAAGCCCCATTAAATAGAGATTTTTTCTTTCGACCATCTTTCGATTGTTAATACGAGATATAAGGACCGCTACTACAAGCAGTACTACACCTTTGATCGTGAAATATCGATTGCTTGTTGAACCCTGTGAATCACGTGAAAGTAGGATACTCCAAATTCGGGGGTCAAAGAGTTTCATAAAACGTTCTTGGTGGAAAAAAATGGGAGTGAAAGATCCCACTGAATCGAATTTGATCCATGAATCTAAGAAATAGTGAGAATTCTTGATTTCTCTCAATATCTCTCTCAATTCGAAGATCCAGGATTTGAATTGATGTCGTTTCATTGATTCCTCCTAAAGATTTTCATTGATTCCTCCTAAAGATTTCATTTCAATTGGAATTTGGTTATTCACGATGTACGATGAGCCCTGTTAAGCATCCATGGCTGAATGGTTAAAGCGCCCAACTCATAATTGGCAAATTCGTAGGTTCAATTCCTGCTGGATGCACGCCAATGGGAACGTTCAATAAGTCTATTGGAATTGGCTCTGTATCAATGGAATCTCATCATTCATACATAATGAATTGGTATGGTATATTCATACCATAACATATGAACAGTAAGAACTAGAATTCTTATCGATACTGGAACTCATAGGGAAGAAAATGGATTTATGGATGGAATCAAATATGCAGTATTTACAGAAAAAAGTATTCGGTTATTGGGGAACAATCAATATACTTCTAATGTCGAATCAGGATCAACTAGGACAGAAATAAAGCATTGGGTCGAACTCTTCTTTGGTGTCAAGGTAATAGCTATGAATAGTCATCGACTCCCGGGAAAGGGTAGAAGAATGGGACCTGTTATGGGACATACCATGCATTACAGACGTATGATCATTACGCTTCAACCGGGTTATTCTATTCCACCTCTTATAGAGAAAAGAACTTAAAGCAAAATACTTAATAACACGGCGATACATTTATACAAAACTTCTACCCCGAGCACACGCAATGGAGCCGTAGACAGTCAAGTGAAATCCAATCCACGAAATAATTTGATCTATGGACAGCATCGTTGTGGTAAAGGTCGTAATGCCAGAGGAATCATTACCGCAAGACATAGGGGGGGGGGTCATAAGCGTCTATACCGTAAAATCGATTTTCGACGTAATGAAAAAGACATATCTGGCAGAATCGTAACCATAGAATACGACCCTAATCGAAATGCATACATTTGTCTCATACACTATGGGGATGGTGAGAAGAGATATATTTTACATCCCAGAGGGGCTATAATTGGAGATACCGTTGTTTCTGGTACAGAAGTTCCTATATCAATGGGAAATGCCCTACCTTTGAGTGCGGTTTGAACTATTGATTTACGTAATTGGAAGTAACCAATTAGGTTTACGACGAAACCTAGAAATCAATCACTGATCCAATTTGAGTACCTCTATGGGATAGACCTCAACAGAAAACTGTTGAGTAACGGCAGCAAGTGATTGAGTTCAGTAGTTCCTCATAGAAAATTATTGACTCTAGAGATATGGTAATATGGAGAAGACAAAATTGTTTGAAGCACGCACAGAACCGGAAGCACCCCTTGTTTCAAAGAGAGGAGGACGGGTTATTCACATTTAATTTGATGGTCAGAGGCGAATTGAAAGCTAAGCAGTGGTAATTATAAAGATCCCCCGGGGGAAAAATAGAGATGTCTCCTACGTTACCCGTAATATGTGGAAGTATCGACGTAATTTAATAGAGTCATTCGGTCTGAATGCTACATGAAGAACATAAGCCAGATGACGGAACGGGGAGACCTAGGATGTAGAAGATCATACATGAGTGATTCGGCAGATTTGGATTCCTATATATCCACTCGTGTGGTACTTCATCATACGATTCATATAAGATCCATCTGTCTAGATATCATCATATACATCTAGAAAGCCGTATGCTTTGGAAGAAGCTTGTACAGTTTGGGAAGGGGTTTTTTTGAGAAAAAAGAAGAATCTACTTCAACCGATATGCCCCTGGGCACGGCCATACATAACATAGAAATCACACTTGGAAAGGGTGGACAATTCGCTAGAGCAGCAGGCGCTGTAGCGAAGCTGATCGCAAAAGAGGGGAAATCAGCCACATTAAGATTACCTTCTGGGGAGGTTCGTTTGATATCCAAAAATTGCTTAGCAACAGTCGGACAAGTGGGTAATGTTGGGGTGAACCAAAAAAGTTTGGGTAGAGCCGGATCGAAGTGTTGGCTAGGTAAGCGTCCTGTAGTAAGAGGAGTAGTTATGAACCCTGTAGACCATCCCCATGGGGGCGGTGAAGGGAGAGCCCCAATTGGTAGAAAAAAACCCACAACCCCTTGGGGTTATCCTGCGCTTGGAAGAAGAAGTAGGAAAAGGAAAAAATATAGTGATAGTTTTATTCTTCGTCGCCGTAAATAGGATAGGAATATTGAAAATCGAATTTTTGGAATTTGAAATAATGTGATGGGCGAACGACGGGAATTGAACCCGCGCATGGTGGATTCACAATCCACTGCCTTGATCCACTTGGCTACATCCGCCCCTTATCTAGCTAAAGGATTTTCTCTTTTTTCCATTCATCATTATTGTATATTCATCATTATTGTATTTATTCTTACCTTCATACTTAGATCGAGATATTCTATTAGACGTAGAATGCCAATCTTTAAAATGTAAAAAAAAGGAGTAATCTAATCAGCTGTGACACGTTCACTAAAAAAAAACCCTTTTGTAGCTAAGAATTTATCGGGAAAAATTGAAAAACTCAACATGAGGGAGGAGAAAGAAATAATAGTAACTTGGTCTCGGGCATCTACCATTATACCCACAATGATTGGCCATACAATCGCTATTCATAATGGAAAAGAACATTTACCTATTTATATAACAGATCGTATGGTAGGTCACAAATTGGGAGAATTCGCGCCTACTCTGACTTTCGCGAGACATGCGAGAAACGATAATAAATCTCGTCGTTAAGTCGTTGAATCAAAAAAAAGAATAGAATAAATCATTCAAAGAAAGGGGATAGCCTTATGATAAAGATAAAGAAAAAGAACTCAAATTCCGATAGAGAAGTAAAAGCTTTAGCTCAACATATATGTATGTCTGTTTTCAAAGCGCGAAGAGTAATTAACCAAATTCGCGGACGTTCTTATGAAGAAACACTTATGATATTGGAACTCATGCCTTATCGAGCATCTTATCCGATTTTAAAATTGGTTTATTCGGCAGCGGCAAACGCTAGTCATAATATGGGTTTGAACGAAGCTGATTCATTTATTAGTAAAGCCGAAGTCAATCAGGGTCCTTTCGTGAAAAGGTTAAGACCCAGGGCTCGAGGACGTAGTTATACGGTAAAAAGACCCACTTGTCATATAACAATTGTATTAAAAGATAAATCTAAAATTTTTTTAGAGTAGAGAAATCCACAATTTAGATTCATGTTTAAAAAAAATGGATGGAAAGATAATAAAAAATATGGGACAAAAAATAAATCCACTTGGTTTCAGACTTGGTACAACCCAAAATCATCATTCCTTTTGGTTCGCACAACCCAAAAATTTTTCCGTGGGTTTACAAGAAGATGAGAAAATACGGAATTGTATCAAGAACTATGTACAAAAAAATAAAAAAATATCCTCAGGTTCCGAAGGAATTGCACGTATAGAAATTCAAAAAAAAATCGATTTGATCCAGGTCATAATCCATATTGGGTCCCCTAATTTATTAATGGAGGGTCGAACACGAGGAATCGAAGAATTACAGATGAATGTACAAAAAGAATTTCGCTCTGTGAACCGAAAACTCAATATTGTTATCACAAGAATTGAAAAACCTTATGGACAACCTAATATCCTTGCGGAATATATGGCTTCACAATTAAAAAAAAGAGTTCCGTTTCGGAAGGCAATGAAAAAAGCTATTGAATTAACTGAACAAACAGATACAAAAGGAATTCAAATACAAATTGCAGGCCGTATTGACGGAAAAGAAATTGCACGTATCGAATGGATCAGAGAAGGTAGAGTTCCTCTACAAACAATTCGCGCTAAAATTGATCATTGTTCTTATAAAATTCAAACTATCTATGGAGTATTAGGCCTAAAAATTTGGATATTTGTAGACGAGAAATAATAGAATAGACCTTATTTATCTCACCTGTACAGTGATAGAACAAAAAATGAGAAACTGTTCGCGTTTTTTTCTTTTTTTTTTTTTCTGTTAAATCAAACAAAAAAAAAAAACAATTCTAATTCTATAAGGTTGAATAAAAAATCGATTAATTTTTTTTATATAATTGCTATGCTTAGTGTGTGACTCGTTAGTTTTTTCTTTATAGTTTAGAGTTGGGCTTCAAAAAAGAAAAAAAAAAAAAAGACTGAACCCCACTAGAAATAACTATATAAACATAAACTAAAAACAAATAACCAACTTATTGCTTCGTATTGTCGAGATCCCAAGAAACGGTCACTATATGACTAGATCAATCATATAGTTGTAACAACTGAAATTTTTTCCATAAAAAAAATCTTATTATGGATTTTTCAAAATAAAGGGATGTGGATAAATGGAAAGGTGATAGAAAGAGAGAACAAAAATATCAATGATAGATGAGTCCAATATGTATGGTCTATGAATCACCTCATAAAAGCAGTGTGATAAAGCATTAATATTGATAGAAAAAAATAAAGAGCCTCGGGTTAATAGAAACTGAGGAGATTGACTTGGGAACAATTTTTATTAGGAGCTCCATTGCAGAGTTCAGGCCTAATCATTAATGGAGAAGCTATAGGAACGACAAAACCTGTGACTACATAAGATTCCATTAAAAACGAATCCTAATGATTCATCGGGTGGGATGGCGGAACGAACCAAGAACAAATTGATTTACTCTGACAAGTCATGAATTGACCCTAAGAATAAAGCAAGCAAAGCAGGAAAGAGTCAATATTCGCCCGCGAACCCTTCATTTCATTTATTTACTGGATTACAATACTGTCTTGATTCGATAAGAATCAAAAAAAGGATTCGTTAAAAAAAAAAAAGAAAAATTATCTATAAATATACACGTCTAGCCCTATATACAACTTCCTACATAATAAATAAAATATCAAAAAATCCCATTACTTAGTTTAGTGTATTAGTTAGTAAATATATTTGTATGTAATATTATTGAATCCTTTCATTCGCGAGGAGCTGGATGAGAAGAAACTCTCATGTCCGGTTCTGTAGTAGAGGTGGAATTAAGAAAAAAAACCATCAACTATAACCCCAAAAGAACCAGATTTCGTAAGCAACATAGAGGAAGAATGAAGGGAATATCTTGTCGAGGCAATCATATATCTTTTGGAAGATATGCTCTTCAGGCACTTGAACCCGCCTGGATCACAGCTAGACAAATAGAAGCAGGGCGAAGGGCGATGACACGATATGCGCGACGCGGTGGAAAAATATGGGTGCGCATATTCCCCGACAAGCCTGTTACGGTAAGACCTACAGAAACACGTATGGGTTCAGGCAAGGGATCCCCCGAATATTGGGTATCCGTTGTTAAACCAGGTCGAATACTTTATGAAATAGGCGGAGTATCAGAAACAGTAGCCAGAACTGCTATTTCAATAGCTGCGTGCAAAATGCCTATACGAACTCAATTTGTTATTTCAGGATAGAGGTGTAAAACTAAACATAAGGGTATTGAGGATGAAAAAACAACCACGGATTTCTTTATTTCTGGACAAACACTATTTCTTTTTTTACTCATTCTTTGCATTGAAATAACAGATTCAAATAAAAATGATATGATTCAACCTCAGACCCTTTTGAATGTAGCAGATAACAGCGGAGCTCGAGAATTGATGTGTATTCGAATCATAGGAGCTGGTAATCACCGATATGCTCATATTGGTGACGTTATTGTTGCCGTAATCAAGGAAGCAGTGCCCAATATGCCTCTAGAAAGATCAGAAGTAATTAGAGCTGTAATTGTACGTACATGTAAAGAACTCAAACGTGACAATGGTATGATAATACGATATGATGACAATGCAGCGGTTGTCATTGATCAAGAAGGAAATCCAAAGGGAACTCGAGTTTTTGGTGCGATTGCTCGGGAATTAAGACAGTTGAATTTTACAAAAATAGTTTCATTAGCCCCCGAGGTATTATGAATACTAGTAGATAAACCTAGAATATAGTTATAGTAGGATATCTGAAATGGATCAAACTAATCGACTGTGTCTCACGCATATACTTTGAATATATATAGATATAGAATATATTAATATATAAATAATATATAATAAAGAATAAAAATAAATAATTTCTATTATAATAATGAAAATTAAGAATTTCATAATGAAATTGAATAATTCAAGTAAAAAAACATGTTGATTATATAAAGGAAGGACCAACAATTAGAATTCATTATGGGTAGAGACGTTATTGCCGATATAATAACTTCTATAAGAAATGCTGATATGAGTAAAAACGGAACGGTTAGAATAGCATCCACTAATATCACCGAAAACATTGTTAAAATACTCTTAAGAGAGGGTTTTATTGAAAACGTTCGGAAACATCAGGAAAATAACAAATATTTTTTGGTTTCAACCTTACGACATAGAAGGACTAGAAAAAGAATATATAGAACTATTTTAAAACGTATCAGTCGACCTGGTCTACGAATCTATTCCAACTATCAAAAAATTCCTAAGATTTTAGGCGGAATGGGAATTGTAATTCTTTCCACTTCTCGAGGCATAATGACAGATCGAGAAGCTAGACTAGAAGGAATTGGAGGAGAAATTTTGTGTTATATATGGTGATCTTTCTCCGGTATCCTAATTTTCTTTCCTTCGAATTTCCTATTTGTGAAATGGAGAAGAAAAGTGATAACTCTTCCTTCATTAGTTGATACTTTAAGGGGGGTTGGCTTACCTGTACTGTAATGAAAGAAAAAAAATGGATTCATGAAGGTTTAATTACCGAATCACTTCCCAACCGTATGTTCCAGGTCCATTTATATAATGAAATGAAGATATAATTCTAGGTTATATTTCAGGGAGGATCTGGCGCAGTTCTATACAGATACTGCCGGGAGATAGAGTAAAAATTGAAATAAGTCGGTATGTATGATTCAACCGGGGGACATATAATTTATAGACTTCGCAACAAAGATTCGAACGATTAGATGAATTTTTGAAAACACTCCTTTTAGGGAGATACAGTTCGAAGCTAAAAAATACAAGAGACTTCTTTTTTTTTTCCAAGGAATAGATTCCAAATTTTAGGTAAGGAGTAAGAAATATGAAAATAAGGGCTTCTGTTCGTAAAATTTGTGAAAAATGTCGACTGATCCGCAGGCGCGGACGAATCATAGTGATTTGTTCCAATCCGAGACATAAACAGAGACAAGGATAATCTTTCTAAAAAAAGAACTTTATAAAGTTTCTAAAGGAAGAGAAGAGTAAGGGAAGGGGAAGGGCTATGTAAAAATAAAGGATCTCTTTGAACATGAAATGGATATCTCCATATCTTTCTATATATTTCTGATTCATATTTATGAGATGATAAAATATGGCAAAACCTATACCAAGAATCGGTTCGCGTAGGAATGGACGTATTGGTTCACGTAAGAATGGACGTAGAATACCAAAAGGAGTTATTCATGTTCAAGCGAGTTTCAACAATACCATTGTAACTGTTACAGATGTACGAGGTCGGGTGGTTTCTTGGGCTTCCGCCGGTACCTCTGGATTCAAAGGCACAAGAAGAGGGACGCCCTATGCTGCTCAAGCGGCTGCTTTAAATGCTATTCGTACAGTAGTTGATCAGGGTATGCAACGGGCAGAAGTTATGATAAAAGGTCCTGGTCTTGGAAGGGATGCCGCATTACGGGCCATTCGTAGAAGTGGTATACTATTAAGTTTCGTACGTGATGTAACACCTATGCCACATAATGGGTGTCGACCTCCTAAAAAAAGACGTGTGTAAAAAGAAAACAGATTTCAAGATCAAGAGAAATAAATGATTCAACGATCTGATCAAATAATAATATTGGTATGATTCGAGAGGAAATAGCAGGATCCACTCGAACACTACAGTGGAAATGTGTTGAATCAAGAATAGACAGTAAGTGTCTTTATTATGGTCGTTTCATTCTGTCCCCGCTCATGAAAGGTCAAGCCGATACCATAGGTATTGCCATGCGAAGGGCTTTACTTGGAGAAATGGAAGGAACATGTATCACACGTGCAAAGTCTGAGAAGGTACCGCATGAATATTCTACAATAGTGGGTATTGAAGAATCGGTACATGAAATTTTAATAAATTTGAAAGAAATTGTATTGAGAAGTAATCTGTATGGAATTGGAGACGCATCCATTTGCGTCAGGGGTCCTAGATGCGTAACCGCTCAAGATATCATCTCACCGCCTTCCGTGGAAATTGTTGACACAACACAGCATATAGCTAACCTGACGGAACCAATTGATTTGCGTATTGAATTACAAATCAAGAGAGATCGCGGATACCGTACGAACCCCACAAATAACTCTCAAGACGGAAGTTATCCTATAGATGCTGTATCCATGCCTGTTCGAAATGCGAATCATAGTATTCATTCTTATAGGAATGGAAATGAAAAACAGGAAATACTTTTTCTAGAAATATGGACGAATGGAAGTTTAACCCCTAAAGAAGCACTTTATGAAGCTTCTCGTAATTTGATTGATTTATTTATCCCTTTTCTACATGCGGAAGAAGGGAACTTTCATTTCGAGGAAAAAAAAAACAGGGTTACTCTACCCTTTTTGACCTTTCAAAATGGATTAACTAATCTAAATCTAAAGAAAAACAAAAAAGGAATTCCGTTGAAATGTATTTTTATTGACCAATCAGAACTACCCCCCAGGACATATAATTGTCTCAAAAGGTCCAATATACATACATTATTGGACCTTTTGAGTAAGAATCAAGAGGATCTTCTGAGAATTGAATATTTTCGCATAGAAGATGTAAAACAGATATTGGACGCTCTACAGAAGCATTCCCAAATCAATTTATCTAAGAATAAGTTTTTATTTTCAATCTATTAGAATTATTTCATATTCTTTTTTTAAAGTTCTAAAGAAAAAACAGAATTTTCGATCTTCGGAACGATCCATATTTTCGCGGAAAAAAAATAAAAAATAAAATTCATGTATCTAGGGAAGATTCACTTTCGAAGTGATTATTCCCTAGATACTTACATCGTGGTATTTCCTGGTTGAATCAATTTGAAAAAGACCTAAAGTTAGAGATTTATCAATGGGTAATGTTGCTCCAATACCTAACCAAAGAGCTACTGCGGTACCAATCAAAAAAACTGTTGTAGCTACTGGACGACGAAATGGATTTTGGAATTTATTAACATTCTCTAAAAAAGGTACTATTAATAATCCTGTTGGTACTGAAACCATTAAAAGAACACCCAATAACTTATTGGGTACTGTACGGAGTATTTGAAATACGGGAAAGAAATACCATTCGGGTAATATTTCCAACGGAGTTGCAAATGGATCCGCCGGTTCACCAATCATTGATGGTTCTAGAACTGCTAAGCCCACATTACATGCAATAGTACCTAGAATTACTACTGGAAAAATATATAAAAGATCATTAGGCCACGCGGGTTCTCCATAATAATTATGTCCCATCCCTTTAGCCAATTTAGCTCTTAATACAGGATCATTCAAGTCGGGTTTCTTTGTTATTGGGATAGGTGAATTCTTATGGATCCATCCCCCGAAGGAACCGGACATGATAAGTTTTCATCATCCGGCTCGAGCAAGAATCAAAAGAATAACAGAAATAGATGAATAGAAAATCCATATTTCATACATATTCACATATATATATAATGACTCTATGTAATAAAAGATTTACCAGATTCCATTTCCGGAGTTGCAACTATTCATTGCAAAGAATTCAATTCTTACAGGTAAATGCTCAATATCCAAGTAGGCTTACAAATCTGATCATGATCATAATCAAGTGCTTTTTGGACCGTCTCATGTCTTTTTGATTTGATTGGTGTTTATCCCCCACAACATCTCGATTTTCTTACATACAAAGTATTTACTTGTTACTAATAAAGTCTAGCCCCATTCTTCCTTAGATCCCTTATTTCACTCCGATAGTATCATAGATCGGGATCGATGCAGAAGAAATGAATGCATTTCCATACTATAAATAAGTAAGTGGAATAGATAGAACATTGAATCGTGCCGCATGACTTATTCTATTCTACAGGATCTTACGGAGCCAGTTCATGCATGACATAATTCGGGTATGATCATAGAAAAGATTCTCCTCAAGCGAACCGGCCTATCCTATGCTACATAGGGGGATTTACGTGGTGGTTGGATGCGGAGACACGCTTGGTTGTGAATTCCAACGTGGCAGATAAAATCATATATCGGCATGGCCCAATCAATAGTTCAAGTCACACACTCCCATAATCCATCCTCTCTTCAGAGAATCCACTTCAACTATTCGTATCAAATAATAAAAAATATAATACTTCAAAGTTGAAGAGAAGTATCCAAACACCATGTCTTATTTTATTTTTTCAATAATCCATATTTGTGGCAATGAAATACTAAAAAAAATACTATTGATCCTTCCCGATATTATATATGAGAAATTATAAATATCTATGATCCGTCTTCTCTATACCCTAAAAAGCTATAGCTATAAAGGACCCGAAATACCTTGCTTACGTATCATTGGGAAGTGCATTAACATAAATACGGCAGTAAGAAGAGGCAATACAAAAGTATGTAAACTATAAAAACGGGTCAAAGTGGATTGGCCCACACTAGCACTTCCACGTAATAACTCTACCAAGGGTGATCCTATTACAGGAATAGCTTCAGGTACGCCTGTCACGATTTTTACTGCCCAATAACCAATTTGGTCCCGAGGTAAGGAATAACCAGTTACACCAAAGGATGCAGTCAATACAGCCAGAACCACGCCTGTAACCCAAGTTAATTCGCGGGGTTTTTTAAACCCACCCGTAAGATACACACGAAATACGTGTAGAATCATCATTAGAACCATCATACTTGCTGACCATCGATGAACTGATCGGATTAACCAACCAAAGTTTGCCTCAGTCATTATGTATTGAACAGAGGAAAAAGCCTCCGTAACGGTTGGACGATAGTAAAAAGTCATAGCAAAACCCGTAGCTACTTGTACTAAAAAACAAGTAAGTGTGATCCCTCCTAGACAATAAAATATGTTGACATGGGGAGGAACATATTTACTAGTTATATCATCTGCAATCGCTTGAATCTCGAGACGTTCCTCGAACCAATCATATACTTTATTGAGATAGGTAATCCAAGAGGACCTCCCCCCCCCCGAGAACCGTATATGAGAATTTCATCTCGTACGGCTCAAACAAAAACACACAAATACTGGTTTCAACGGATATGTAATAGAAAGTTCAAAACTTCTTAGTCTTCTTAGTCGCTGGATTCGATTTGTCCCGAAGATAGGAAGTCAAAAAATCCGAATCTCTTCTTTGTGATGATAATGCCAAAAAATTTCAAGTCAGCTCATCTGTCTTTCTTTATGCTGATCGTTACAGGCTTCTTGAATCTTCTCTTTCCTATTTTTTTTTTTTCATTTGTTGTTTTTTTGCGTAATGGGAATGATTCTTGTTTTACTATTAATTAATAGGAATTCTCTTGTTGAGACCCTATGAATCAATTAAAACCTCAGATTCATACTAGAACCACGGTGATTTAACCCCAAGCTAAACTCAAAGGTTCTCTGAGTAAGAACCCTTTGATCATCACTTAATCAATGAGTGGATGTAATGACTCAACAAAATCTAGAGAAAGAGTTGTCCTTCGGACAAAATGAATAAGCCTAAAGAAAGAAAAATCATTTGATTTAGGAAATATACATTTGCATTTTTTTTTGAGTCCGGTTACGAGGTCTAAGTCTAAATAGTAGATATGAATCATAGTTTCAATATTTCTTTTCTTGATCTATTCTATATATTCAGTGTTCCAGATATTAGGATAAATATCCGACGGGATAAAATCATCTTGATAGAGATGACAGGACCATTCTCTGTATTATCAATAGGATCAATTATAACAAGTCACACGCTCATATTCCGGAAATACTGAAACAAAGAAATTCCACAGTCGAACTACCAGAACGATCCATCAATCCGAGTCTTAAGTCATTTTTTTTTATTGAAAAACTAAGGCTTCATATCATAGTTCTTATGAACCTAACTCACTGAAATTCCATCTAGTAAAACAGAAGAATTATAAATTTCCAAAATGATAGATAGGAATATCGCAAATAGAGCCATTGCAACTCCCATAAGTGGTGTAGTCCCCCAGCCCGGAGCTACTTTACCATATTCCGAATTCAACGGTTTCAATAAACTCCCTACGGTAGTTGGTTTTGGCCTAGCTCTAGAGCTACCCTCAACGGTTTGTGTAGCCATAAATCTTTTTTAATCATTGGTCGAGATCTGTTGACTTTGTATACCATTCCGTTGTAGTTGTAAATAAACGATCTTATCGTAGATCCATTGCGATCTTGAAAATTATCTAAAAATGGAAACAGCAACCTTAGTCGCCATCTCCATATCCGGTTTACTTGTAAGCTTTACGGGATATGCCTTATATACCGCTTTTGGGCAACCCTCTCAACAACTAAGAGATCCATTCGAGGAACACGGGGACTAGACTAGTTGAAGTAATGAGCCTTCCATATCGGGAGGCTCGTTACTTCAGTTGAAATAATGAAAAATCATTTCATTTTTTAGTCGGAACCTTAGGCGGTTCTCGAAAAAAAATAGCGAAAAAAATTATCCCCAAAGTCGAGACTAAAAGGAATGTATAAACCAATGCTTCCATAGATTCGATCGTGGTTTACAATTATAGCTTTCATACCTAATTCATTTGGGATCATTTACTATTACTATATTACTATATAATAATAATAGAAAAAGAAAATATAAAATAAAAAAGTGAAAGAATCAAAGAAAAGAAGGTTATTCAGGTCAAGATTTCTCGGGTAACTTATTTAAATAAAAAAAAATAGAAGTGAAAGATACCAGAGCGATCTTGTATCAAACTACTTGTCTCCTTGTAGTTGGATCTCCAAGTTTTTGGAATGTTCCAAATTCTACTTGAGCATCCAAATCTGGATCAATACCAGCAAAAACATCTCTGAACAAGGTTCTGGCACCATGCCAAATGTGTCCGAAAAAGAAAAGCAAAGCAAACGTAGCATGCCCAAAAGTGAACCAACCTCTTGGACTGCTACGAAAAACACCATCGGATTTCAAAGTAGCCCGGTCTAATTCAAAAATTTCACCTAATTGCGCACGTCTAGCATATTTTTTCACAGTAGAGGGATCACTATAACTGACTCCATTGAGTTCGCCACCATAGAATTCAACGGTTACACCCACTTGTTCAACACTATACTTTGATTCTGCTCTTCGAAAAGGAACATCCGCCCTCACAATTCCATCTCCATCTACTAAAACTACCGGGAATGTTTCAAAAAAAGTAGGCATACGACGTACAAAAAGCTCGCGCCCTTCTTTATCTCTAAAAACGGGGTGTCCTAACCATCCAACAGCTATTCCATCCCCGCTGTCCATTGAACCCGCTCTGAATAATCCCCCTTTCGCCGGATTATTACCAATGTAATCATAAAAAGCTAATTTTTCGGGAATTTTAGACCAAGCTTCCGATAAACTCAGATTTTCGGCTAGTCCGGCACCAATTCTTCGATATATTTCTTGCTGGAAGTATCCCTGATCCCACTGATAACGAGTGGGACCAAATAATTCGATTGGGGTAGTTGCTGAACCATACCACATAGTTCCAGCAACAACAAAAGCTGCAAAAAAAACAGCAGCGATACTACTAGAAAGTACAGTTTCAATATTACCCATACGTAATCCTTTGTATAGACGTTGAGGCGGACGGACACTAAGATGGAATAGGCCCGCTAATATGCCCAGTGTACCCGCTGCAATATGATGAGAGGCGATTCCTCCCGGAACAAAAGGATCAAAACCTTCCACGCCCCACGCTGGACTTACAGATTGTACTTTTCCTGTTAGTCCATAAGGATCGGACACCCATATTCCAGGACCATATAAGCCTGTTACATGAAATGCACCAAAGCCAAAGCAGGCAAGTCCTGAGAGAAATAAATGAATTCCAAAAATCTTGGGCAAATCCAAAGAGGGTTTTCCCGTACGTTCATCACAGAAAATTTCTAGGTCCCAATACACCCAATGCCAGATGGCCGCCAAAAAGCACAAGCCAGAAAACACAATATGTGCCCCTGCCACGCCTTCATAACTCCAAATACCCGAATTCGTTACAGTTCCTCCCGAAATATTCCAACCACCCCACGAATTGGTTATTCCTAAACGAGTCATAAAGGGTATAACGAACATACCTTGTCTCCACATTGGATCAAGAACCGGGTCAGAGGGATCAAAAACCGCTAATTCGTATAGAGCCATCGAACCGGCCCAACCAGAAACTAGAGCCGTATGCATTATATGGACAGAAAGCAATCGACCAGGATCATTCAATACGACAGTATGAACACGATACCAAGGCAAACCCATGGAAATACCCCTTTATCAAAGAAAAATAGACACTATGTAACTTTATCGCATTGGAATATAGTATGTACCTAACCTTTTCAGCGGATTCTGTATGAGAAAAGGTTACTATTTATTCTATTCCGTTGAAAGTTGAAAATAGCGGAAGAATTCTGTTCGTAAGAATCGTAAGAACAAAGAGAAGCAGATCTATTCTATACCCGATAAGTACCGATACGCAATGGGAGCATTGGTCCCATTTTTGGGGAACAGATACTTGTTTATTATTCAATAGATCGATCCCTTCATTAAAATTTTTATTTATTTATTCTGTCTTTCTCTAAAAACCTCCCCTTCCAATTTATGTATAAAATAGAATAAAAAGAAAATAAAAAAATGATAAGGACAATAAAACCATTCTTACGTTTCCATATTAAAGTGAAGTATAGTACTTATTTTTTTCTTTAATTTAATGCCCATTGGTGTTCCAAAAGTACCTTTTCGGAGTCCTGGAGAGGAAGATGCAGTTTGGGTTGACGTATAGTGCGACTTGTCAGACATATTGGGTCATATGGGATTTCCCCGTTTTCTTCCCCGATCGAGATATCCTCTATTTCGCCCAAGAAATATTGTATTGATTCAAGAATCAATCATATTCGGAGCGTGAAGTGCAATTAGATCAATTTATGTTGAGGATCAATATTATCAATTCGCAGAATTTATGGTTGACTTGGAGTAATAAAATAAAGTATCCAGGCTCCGTTTAGAAAATACCAAATTGGTAAAATAGTAATATATGCACAATTACCGTTTGTAGCATAGACAATTCTTATACTTAATTATAGGGGCGACCTCAAATTGCCATGCCAACCAGTATGATGAATATATCGAATAGTTTTTTGGGGGGGCATGAAACGAATTGAAAAAAAAAAAGTCGTAGCAAAAAGAAGTGGTACTGAGATAATTTGCCCTATATATGCAAATGGAATTCGGATAGATCTTTCCCCGGAGTAGAACATGAACCTAAAAGAATTGAAAGGACCCATTCGGGAACAAGAAAATGACATCGTGATTTGAATCTCGACGAAACAATACATCAATGAGACGTTAATTCAATAAGTTCAGTAAATTCTTTTTTTTTAGGGAAGGGCCCAAACGCGTGTTCTTTTTTTTTGAAAAAGAGAAGAAAAGCAAACCCCTTTATTCTTTATTAGTATTAGAAAAGCAAAAAATCTGTTACAAAAAAAGAGATAGGATTGGAATCGAAACATTGATTCTTTTTTCGCAATTTTTTTGAGCCGTATGCATCCAAAGATGCACGTACGGTTCCTAAGGGATACAACTTTGTCCTAATCAACCGACTTTATCGAGAAAGATTACTTTTTTTAGGACAAGAAGTTGATAGCGAGATTTCAAATCAACTTGTTGGTCTCATGGTATATCTCAGTATAGAAGATAATACTAAGGATCTTTATTTGTTTATAAACTCCCCCGGCGGATGGGTAATCCCGGGAATAGCCATTTATGATACTATGCAATTTGTTTCACCTGATGTACATACAATATGCATGGGATTAGCCGCTTCAATGGGATCTTTCATTCTGGTTGGAGGAGAAATTACCAAACGTCTAGCATTCCCTCACGCTTGGCGCCAATGAGTTTTATTTGAAAAAAAAAAAGAAGAAGACTAGGCCTTCGCCATATCGAATATCAATAATAGGTAACAATAGCATGGCACTTCGAATTCGATATGAACAAACTATTATTGTTTTTCCTAACATGAGATTTTGTATCGAGATAGTAGTATGAAACAAAGGTTATTTCCGATTGATTTTATCTTATGTGTCGGGAGTACATTTCAGCGTCACAAACTACTTTTCTTCCACACCAGAAGTCTCTTTCTGATATTTATGTTACGAAGAAAGAAAGAGTACGAAAAAAAATTCTTTTTCCTTATTTGATTGTATCAAAAAGAAACTTTGGGATTGCTAAATCATAGACGAGATAAATATAGAAAGCAACAGAACCATCATAGTATTTTTTTACTCCTACGATACGAAAGGAAGGGTGGTAAATGGATCATTCAACGATCTGAATTGGATGGATTCTCTTTTTTTCTTCGATAGAAGGGAGGAAAAAAGAAATTCCATTGCAGAGCCGTATGCAATGCGCAAAAGACGCCCGTACGGCTGTTCAATTCTATTTTTTTTTTTTTTTTTTCTTTTTTTATCCCTTACTTTCTTTAGCTTTAGCCCAATCGTGCGAAATAGAAGAACCCCTCATGCATGATAAATAAATATTATCAGGGTTATGATTCACCAACCTGCTAGTTCTTTTTATGAGGCACAAGCAGGGGAATTTATCTTGGAAGCGGAAGAACTACTGAAACTTCGCGAAACCCTCACAAAGGTTTACGTACAAAGAACAGGCAACCCTTTATGGGTTATATCCGAAGACATGGAAAGGGATGTTTTTATGTCAGCAACAGAAGCCCAAGCTCATGGCATTGTTGATCTTGTAGCGATCGAAAATTCAAATACTGGGGATCTCGTATAAATACATGACATGATTCCATTTCAAACCAATTTGAATTTTCATGGAAATAATTCATAATTATGAATCATCAGGTTAAGATCGATCTAAACCAACCTGTTCTATTATATAGATACGACATGCCAACAATTAAACAACTTATTAGAAACACAAGACAGCCAATAAGAAATATGACGAAATCCCCCGCTCTTCGAGGATGTCCGCAGCGTCGGGGAACATGTACTAGGGTGTATGTGCGACTCGTTTAGATCATGAGTTCAAACAAATGAAACAAATTTTCCAGTACCAATCACCAATACCAATGAATAGGATAAATAGAGTGGAGTGGAAAAAATTAATTTCATTTACTATCTAAAACTAAAAATGAAGATCTATCATATACCTATATTTTTTGCGTATAAAATTTATGGTTTCCATTGGTGCAAATCCAATCATCTCAATTTGTTTAAGATGAGAAGCAATTCCCCATTGGTAGCAAATAAGTTATCCATTAAGCGGGGGAAATAGTACTATAACAACCAAAAAGGTTATGTTCCCATTCATTCTTGAAAGAACGGACTAACAAGGTCAGCTACCTAGCCAACTTTCATAATTAAATGCCGTCACTGTATGTATAGCCTTTTTGTGAAAAGAATTTTGACTGTATAATTGATTGGTAGAGCTAAAGAGTCTGAGCTATACAAGTTCAGAATAATATTTGATTAACTAAAAGAAGAGGCTCCGGTGTATAGAGAGGACCTCACCGTTTACGAAGTAACCATAGAAACGATGGAACCCATTTTTTTTTTATTTTATTTATTTAGTATCACTAGGATTTCTTATTTCCAGGTATTTTACCTGGAATGAATAAAAAATAGTGGTTGGGAAGGTCATAGTAGCAAAAGCCATTGGAATTTCTATTTTATATATTGGAATAATCCGTTTTGTTATTAATAAACCGGGGGATAAAAGGATAACTGAAAGAAGAGAAATCCATTAGTTATTCATTAAAGTTTAATTTGATTCAATGACCAGAGTTAGACGAGGATATACAGCTCGGAGACGTCGAACAAAAATTCGTTTATTTGCATCAACCTTTATAGGGGCTCATTCAAGACTTACTCGAACTATTACTCAACAGAAAATGAGAGCTTTGGTT